AAATATATTAGGATATTTAGTGTCGAGTTTTTTTAGAAATTTTTGGCAGGCATTTTTAGGTTAGCGGTGGGCCAAAAAAAAATGGGGAATTGGTGCACATATATATATATATATAAATAAAATGTGGTGATGCCGATTCATATCTCGACTTATTGGCTCATGCGTTCTTGAGTCCTCCTTGGTTTAGGGGTTTGACAAGGATAACAGGATTCGCCGAGCGTAGGGGGGTAGGGGGGTTTGACGCGCGAAAACCAAGGGGGCACTATAGTAAGGATAGTTGAACAAGAGATGTATATGTTATGCACTTGAGTTAGTAGTATGTAAGTCTTAAATTTATGTCTTCAAATAATTAATATATATAGTCACATACAAGGGAAATGTACAACCTTAATTATACATTTGAGTTTACACTCTGAGATGCAAGATGAAAGGAAACCAAAAAGAGAAACCCTATGCATATAAAAGAACGCTAGGCATGTGGGGTAATGAAACATATGTACTACACCATTAATCAGATGCCAGTATAGTTATATTATAGGGGTTATTACAGTTTATGTACCTGAAATAGGAACCAGATGCCAGTAATAGTTCATATTGTGCGACCCCCACGATTGTTGTCCCTGATTCTATCATGCATGATATACCTTTATATAAATTAGTTGGTGGTCTCTTACTACATTAATATGTTGTCGTGAAATTTTAGTTGTATCTGTCAAAGGAAAAATTTGAGGTCAAATTTTTATGGAGTCAATATGTTACTCAAGTTAAGATAACCTGTTTTCTGAGCCTTAGTAATATGCTTTATGCACACCTTAGCATGTATGTACCTGCTTTATGGTCAAAATAATGAGTTGGTGATAATACATACGTGTATTTAGTACATTATGTAATATTATGCATATTATGTACTAAACCATAAAGGGATAGTTTACCCTTCAGAAAATAGTTTAGTTTAGAATCCTGGCTTTGGGAGTCAGGGGTGAGAGTTAAAATCTCTCTTTTCTGGGCGCTAGGGAGGATTTTAACCTCCGATCTTCGGATTACAAGACCGATGCTTTTAAGCTAAGCTACTAGGGCAAGCTCATTCTAGTGCTTTATTTTCTAGTCATCCTGCTAATGGCATGAGGACGAGGAATAGTGCGAAGTACAGGACAGATGCGATTTGTCCAATAATAATGAATGGGTGTTCTACTGGTATGCCTCCGATTCATGTTAGAATAACTATGTCTGCTACTAGGGTTCAGAATAGGAATTGAGTGACTGGGCGGAATGTTAACCCTCGTTGTTTTGAGGTGTGTAGTAGGGGGACTACTATTAGCACTAGGATGGAGAATAGTAGTGCGAGAACACCTCCTAGTTTGTTTGGAATGGATCGTAGGATGGCGTAGGCGAATAGGAAATATCATTCTGGTTTGATATGTGGGGGTGTAACTAGGGGGTTGGCTGGGGTGAAGTTTTCTGGGTCTCCTAATAGGTTGGGGGAGAATAATGCTAGCAGTGTGAGGCCTAGAAGTATGACTACGAACCCAAGGAGGTCTTTATAGGTGAAGTATGGGTGGAAGGAAATTTTATCTGCGTCTGAGTTTAGTCCGATTGGGTTGTTTGACCCCGTTTCGTGAAGGAATAGTAGGTGTAGAATAGTTGCTGCAGCAATGATGAATGGTAGTAGGAAGTGGAATGCGAAGAATCGTGTTAGTGTTGCGTTGTCTACTGAAAATCCACCTCAGATTCATTGAACTAATATGTCTCCTATGTATGGGACGGCAGATAGGAGGTTTGTAATTACTGTGGCACCTCAGAAGGATATTTGTCCTCATGGGAGAACGTAGCCGACGAAGGCTGTTATTATGACTAGTAGCAGGAGGACTACTCCGATGTTTCAGGTTTCTTTATAGAGGTATGACCCGTAGTATAGACCTCGGGCGATATGTATATAAATACAAATGAAAAAGAATGATGCTCCGTTAGCGTGTATGTTACGGATTAATCAGCCATAGTTCACGTCTCGGCAGATGTGGGTTACTGATGAGAATGCGGTTGAGATGTCTGAGGTGTAGTGTATGGCTAGAAATAGGCCGGTTAGGATTTGTGTAATTAAGCATAGTCCTAATAGGGACCCAAAGTTTCATCATACTGAAATGTTGGATGGTGCTGGTAGGTCGACTAGTGCGTCGTTAGCGATTTTAATTAGGGGGTGTGTTTTTCGTAGGCTTGCCATTAGTGGTTCTTGTAGTTGAATAACAACGGTGGTTCTTCAAGTCATTGGTCTCGGTTAAAGTCTGAGCAAGAATTATGACCTATTTTATGTTTATATTATTGATAGCTTTGGTTGTAGGTTTGGTGGCTGTTGCTTCTAATCCTACGCCTTATTTTGCTGCTCTTGGTTTAGTAGTTGCGGCTGGGGTGGGGTGTGGGGTTTTAGTTGGTCATGGGGGCTCTTTTCTGTCATTAGTTCTTTTTTTAATCTATTTAGGGGGGATGCTTGTAGTTTTTGCCTATTCGGCAGCTTTGGCTGCTGAGCCCTTCCCTGAGGCTTGAGGTAATCGTTCTGTGCTGGGTTATGTTTTAGTGTACCTGTTGGGGGTTGGTTTAGTAGCAGGACTTTTTTGAGGGGGTTGGTATGAAGGTTCTTGGGTAGTTGTGGATGGGTTGAAGGAGTTTTCTGTTTTACGTGGGGATATTAGTGGTGTGGCTGTAATATACTCGTCTGGTGGGGGTATATTAGTTATTTGTGCTTGAGTATTGCTTTTAACATTATTAGTTGTGTTGGAGCTTACTCGTGGTCTAAGCCGTGGGACTCTTCGTGCGGTTTAAAGGAGGATTGGAATGGTGGCCAGGATTAGAGTTAGGAGGAAGATGGTTAGGTATGTTTTAATTATCCCTCGTGTAATGTCGTTTGTAATTTTTGATATAGTTGTTTGTGTTAGTGCTAGGCCTTTTGGTCCAAGGGTTTCGAGTCATGTTTTGTCGAGTTGGGTGGCGGCTGACTGTCCTAGGGTAAGCTTTAGTTTTGGGAGTAGTCGGTGGATGACTGCTGGGAAGAATCCTAGTATATTTGAGAAATGGTGAATAGGAATAATTGGGGTTACTTTCACTTGTTTGCTTGTCATGTTTGCTAATTCTATGGCTACTATTAGACCTAGAATTGTTACTACTAAGGCTGCTATTTTTATGGTGGTTGGTATTGTTATGACTGGTGTTTTCACTGGTAGGAAGTTTTGCGTAATAATGAGGCCCGCAATAATGCTTCCTCAGGCAAGTCGTTTGATGGAATTAATTACTAGTGGGTTGTTTTCGTTGATTGGGGATAGTGGCAGGAATCGTGGGGTTCCTATAATTACAAAATATACTAATCGGAAGCTATACACTGCGGTAAAAGATGTGGCAATTAGTGTTAGGGTTAGGGCTCAGGCGTTTAGATAAGAGGTGTTTAGGGCTTCAATAATTGCGTCCTTGGAGAAGAATCCTGCCAGGAAGGGGGTTCCTGTTAGGGCTAGGCTGCCAATTGTAAAATAGGTTGAGGTGGCAGGTATAATATTGAGTAGGCCTCCTATTTTTCGGATATCTTGTTCGTCGTTTAGGCTATGAATAATTGATCCGGAGCATAGGAATAATATGGCTTTAAAGAAGGCGTGGGTGCAGATGTGGAGGAATGCTAGTTGTGGTTGATTAAGTCCGATTGTAACTATTATTAAGCCTAATTGGCTTGATGTTGAGAAAGCTACAATCTTTTTAATATCGTTTTGGGTTAGGGCGCAGGTGGCTGTAAATAGAGAGGTTAATGCTCCTAGGCAGAGACAGGTTGTTAGGGCCAGTTGGTTGTTTTCTATGAGGGGGTGGAGGCGGATTAGTAGGAAGATTCCTGCGACGACTATGGTACTTGAGTGGAGTAGGGCGGATACTGGTGTAGGGCCCTCCATGGCGGAGGGAAGTCAGGGGTGGAGGCCAAATTGGGCTGATTTTCCTGTTGCTGCTAGAGCAAGCCCTATTAGAGGGATTGTTATGTCAAAGTTCTTTGACAGGGTAAAGATTTGTTGGATTTCTCAGGAGTTAAGGTTTATTGCTAGTCAAGCTATGGTTATAATTAATCCAATATCTCCTACTCGGTTGTAAATTACAGCTTGGAGGGCTGCTGTGTTGGCGTCTGCTCGTCCATGTCATCATCCGATAAGGAGGAATGATATAATTCCTACTCCTTCTCAGCCAATAAATAATTGGAATATGTTGTTGGCTGTGACTAGAATAATTATGGCTACTAGAAATGTAAGTAGGTATTTAAAGAATCGGTCGATGTTTGGGTCAGAGTGTATGTATCATAGTGCAAATTCTAGAATCGATCAGGTGACATACAGGGCAATTGGGACGAAGATCAGGGAGTAGTGGTCAAATTTAAAGCTGATGTTTACGTCGAATGTTTGAGTATTTATTCATTGTCAGTTTGTAATAATACCTTCTGTTTTTAAGTTTAGGAAGGTTATAAGAGGTAATAGGCTGATGAAGAATGCGGTGCTAACGGCAGTTTTAGTTATTTCTGCTATTTTGGATTCTTGTTGATTAGGGTTGAGTGTTGTAAGTAGCGGGTATACTAAGATAAAAAAGATTAGAAGAAGTGATGAGTGTATAATTAATGTCATTTTAGCTTTCACTTGGATTTGCACCAAGAGTTTTTGGTTCCTAAGACCAATGGATGAGCTGTTATCCTTTGAAAGCGCAAGGAAGCCACGGATTTTAACCATGGGGCGTAAGGGTTAGCAGTACTTACTATTTTCTGTACTTCCTTGGTGAGTAAGGGGGTTTTAACCCCTGTCTTTAGAATCACAATCTAATATTTTGGTTAAACTATACTTACAGTAGCATCATCCTCATATGAGTTCTGGTTTTGTTACTAGTAGGATAACGGGGATAAGGTGTATGGTTATTAGTAGGTGTTCTCGGGTGTGGAATGGTTGTAGTCCTGTAATATGACTTGGTGTTGGGCCTCGTTGAGATATTAGGAATATGTATAAGGAGTAGCCCGCTGTAATTAGTGTTCCTAGACCGGTGAGTAAAATTGTCCATGGAGACCAGTTAAATAGTGTTGTAATAATTATTAGTTCTCCTATTAAGTTGGGTAGTGGTGGGAGTGCTAGATTGGCCAGGTTGGCGATAAATCATCATACTGCGGTTAGTGGGAAGATTACTTGTAGTCCTCGGGCAAGGATTATTGTTCGGCTATGGGTTCGTTCGTATGCTGTGTTGGCTAAGCAGAATAGGGCTGATGATACTAATCCATGGGCGATTATTAGAATGATTGCTCCTGAGAATCCTCATGGGGTTTGGATTAGAATTCCTCCTGCGACCAGTCCCATGTGGCTTACAGAGGAGTAAGCAATTAGTGACTTTAAGTCTGTTTGTCGAAGACAAATTGACCCGGTTATAATAATTCCTCAAAGGGCTAGAATGATAAATGGGTAAGCCAGTTCTTTCGATAATGGGTCTAGTATTACCATTATCCGTATTATCCCGTATCCACCAAGTTTTAGTAAAACTGCTGCTAGTACCATTGACCCTGCTACAGGAGCTTCTACGTGTGCTTTTGGTAATCACAGGTGAACTCCATATAGTGGTATTTTAACTAAAAATGCGATTAAACAGCCGGCTCATCAAATTATGTGGCCTCAGGAGCTGAGTTGTAGCGGTTGTGAATACTGAAGTACCAACATTGATAGTGTCCCTGTAGATTGTTGAAGGAGAAGCAGGGCGACTAAGAGTGGAAGGGACCCGGCTAGGGTATAGAATAAGAAGTAGGTCCCCGCATTAAGTCGTTCGGTTTGGTTTCCCCACCGAGTAATAATAATAAGGGTTGGGATTAGTGTGGCTTCAAATATAATGTAAAATATAATAATTTCTGTAGCCCCGAATGCTATAATTAGGAAGGTTTGTAGTGAGGCCAGGAGTGTAATATATGAGCGTTGTCGGCTAATTGGTTCGGGGTTAATATGGTTTTGGCTGGCCAAGATTATAAGTGGGAGTAATCAACATGTTAGTACTAAAAGGGGAGTTGATAGTGGGTCCGTGGCAAGGTATATGTTGGGGGAGGTTCATCCGGTTTCTGATGTTCACTTTAGTCATGTTAGGCTGATGAAGGCAATTAAAAGACTGTGTGCGGTTGTGGTTGTTCATAGTCATTTGGGGGAGGTTAATCAAATTGTTGGAAATAGCATAATTGTGGGGATTAGTACTTTTAACATTGTAGGAGGTTGAGGTTTTGTAATCGGTCAGTGCCGTGGGTGCGGGCAGTGGCAACTAGTAGTGCTAGGCCGGTGCTTGCTTCACAAGCAGAGAAGGCTAGGAGTAGCATAGGGGCTGTTGAGAACCCTGTAGACTCGAATTGCAGTGCTCATAGGGCGAGTGCAATAAATAGGGATAATATTATTCCTTCTAGGCAGAGGAGTGCGGAGAGTAAGTGAGTTCGGTGGAATGCTAGTCCTATTAGGCCTAAGATAAATGCTGAGCTAAAGCTGAAATGTACGGGTGTCATAAGGGAGCCGTGGAGTTAAACCACGATTTTCTGAGCCGAAATCAGAGGTCTTGCTTTGGACTAGTTCCCTATTCTGCTCATTCTAAGCCGCCTTGGGTTCACTCATAGATTAATCCCAGGGTTAGTAAAATTAGGACTGTTGTGGCTCAGAAAAATGTTCCGGTGGGGTTGTGGAGCTGGTCTCCTCAGGGTAGTGGAAGGAGGAGGGCAATTTCTAGGTCAAAGAGGAGGAATAGAATTGCTACTAGGAAGAAGCGTAGGGAGAATGGTAGTCGAGCAGATCCCAGTGGGTCAAATCCGCATTCGTATGGTGATAGTTTTTCTGCATCTGGGTTTATTTGTGGTAGTCAAAAAGATACAACTCCTAGGACTAGGGATAGGGCTGTTGTAATAACTAAGATGGTTATAATTAGATTCATTATCTTTCCTTGGGGTTTAACCAAGACTGTGTGATTGGAAGTCACTTGTACTAACTTTAATACTAGAAAGATTATGAGCCTCATCAATAGATAGATACGTAGAGGAATAGTCATACTACGTCAACAAAGTGTCAGTATCAAGCAGCGGCTTCGAAGCCGAAGTGGTGTTCAGATGTGAAGTGGTATTGGATTTGACGTAGAAGGCATACTGCTAGGAAAGTTGATCCAATAATAACGTGTAGGCCATGGAAGCCCGTGGCTACGAAGAATGTAGAGCCATAAACTCCGTCTGCGATTGTGAAGGGGGCTTCGTAGTATTCTATGGCTTGTAGGGCGGTGAAGTAAAATCCTAGTAAGATGGTTAATGCCAGGGATTGGATGGCTTGTTTTCGCTCTCCTTCCATAATACTATGGTGGGCCCATGTTACTGTGACTCCTGATGCTAGAAGCACAGCTGTATTGAGGAGTGGTACTTCGAACGGGTCTAGTGGGATGATTCCTGTGGGGGGTCAGCATCCTCCTAGTTCTGGTGTTGGTGCTAGGCTTGAGTGGTAGAAAGCTCAGAAAAATCCTAGAAAGAAGAATACTTCGGAGGTGATGAATAGAATTATTCCATATCGTAGTCCTTTTTGTACTGGGGGTGTGTGGTGGCCTTGAAAGGTCCCCTCCCGGATGATGTCACGTCATCATTGGTATATAGTAAGAAGTAGGAGAATTATTCCTAAAGTTATTAGTGTTGTAGAGTGGAAGTGAAATCAGATTGCTAAGCCGGATGTTATTAGTAGGGCAGCGATAGCTCCGGTTAGTGGTCATGGGCTTGGATCAACTATATGATAGGCATGTGCTTGGTGGGCCATTAGACGTTTTCTTGTAGATAAAGACTTAGGAGAAGTACGAATACATAAGCTTGAATTATTGCGACTGCGACTTCTAGTAGTGTAAGCAGGAAGAGTACTATAGCAGTTAGAATTGCCACTGTTGGTATTATTGGTAGGAGGACAAATACAGCTGTAGCGATAAGTTGGATTAGTAGGTGGCCTGCGGTTAGGTTGGCCGTGAGTCGAACTCCTAGGGCTAGTGGTCGGATAAATAGGCTAATTGTTTCGATAATAATTAGCACTGGAATAAGTGGGATGGGTGTTCCTTCTGGTAGTAGGTGTCCTAGGGCAACTGTGGGTTGATTTCGCATTCCAATAATTACTGTGGCGAGTCATAGTGGTACAGCGAATCCTATGTTAAGTGATAGTTGTGTTGTGGGTGTAAATGTATATGGTAGTAGGCCGAGCATATTGATCGTAATTAAGAAGATTATTAGCGAGGCTAGTAGTAGTGCTCATTTATGTCCCCCTACATTTAGTGGGAGTAGCAGTTGGTTTGTAAATCGGTTAATAAATCATCCTTGGACTGTGATAAGCCGGTTATTAATTCATCGGGATGATGGGGTTGGGTAAAGCACTCATGGCAGTGCGATTGCAATAGCGATTAGTGGGATTCCCAGGTATGATGGGCTTGCAAATTGGTCGAAGAAGCTTGCTATCATGGTCAGTCTCAGGATTCAGTTTTGTGTTTTTCAGCACTTACTGGGGTTGGTTCATTTGGGTAAATGTGGTTTAAGATTTTAGTTGGGATAATGGTTAAGAAAATTAATCAAGAAAACATTAAAATTGCGAATCAAGGGCCGGGGTTTAATTGTGGCATTTCACTAGGGGTGGTCGGGAATCACCAATCTTTGGCTTAAAAGGCCAATGCTTTGTCCAATATTTAGCTTCCTAGCGAGGCGTCTTCTAGTATTAATGAGGATCAGTTTTCGAAGTGTTCTAGAGGTACTGCTTCGACTACGATTGGTATAAAGCTGTGGTTGGCTCCGCAAATCTCGGAGCATTGTCCGTAAAATAGTCCTGGGCGGGAGGCGATAAAGGCGGTTTGATTTAGTCGTCCTGGGACCGCGTCTATTTTTACGCCCAGGGATGGGACAGCTCAGGAGTGTAATACGTCTTCGGCGGATACTAGAACACGAACTGGAGACTCTATTGGAACAACTATCCGGTGGTCTGTTTCTAGAAGTCGGAATTGCCCCGGGGTTAGGTCTTGAGTTGGTACTATATAAGAGTCGAACCCTAGGTTTTCATAATCTGTATATTCGTAGCTTCAGTATCATTGATGTCCTATTGCTTTAATTGTTAGGTGGGGGTCGTTAATTTCGTCTATAAGATAAAGAATGCGTAGAGAGGGCAGGGCAATTAATACTAAAATAACGGCTGGAAGGATGGTTCATACAATTTCGATTTCTTGAGAATCTAGAATATATTTGTTAGTGAGTTTGGTTGAGACCATTGCAACAATAATATATAATACTAAGGTACTGATTAGGAATACGATTATTAGTGCATGGTCATGGAAGTGAAGAAGTTCTTCTATAACGGGTGATGCCGCGTCTTGGAATCCTAGTTGTGTTGGATGTGCCATTAAGCTTTGAGCTTAAGACATGCAGGGATTTAACCTACAATTTCACCTTGACAAGGTGGTGTAATTTACATTTTACTAATGTCTTTAGAAGGAAGTGACAGAGTGGTTATGTGGCTGGCTTGAAACCAGCATATGGGGGTTCAATTCCTCCCTTTCTCGTTAATTTGATTGAATTTGTACGAATGCTGGTTCTTCGTATGTGTGGTATGGAGGAGGGCAGCCGTGAAGTCATTCTACATTTGTTATTGTTAATTCTACGGATAATACTTCCCGTTTAGCGGCGAAGGCTTCTCATAGGATAAATAGGAATATGATTACTGCTACTAAAGAGATTAATGACCCAATAGATGATACTGTATTTCACAGGGCATAGGCGTCTGGGTAATCGGAGTATCGTCGTGGCATACCTGCTAGGCCTAGGAAGTGTTGTGGGAAGAATGTGAGGTTAACTCCAATAAACATGACTCCGAAGTGGATTTTTGTTCAGGCGCTATGGAGGGTATACCCAGTTAATAGGGGGAATCAGTGTACGAAGGCTGCTATAATAGCGAATACGGCACCTATTGATAATACATAGTGGAAGTGTGCGACTACATAATAGGTGTCATGAAGAACAATGTCTAATGATGAGTTGGATAGAACGATTCCTGTTAAACCACCTACTGTGAACAGGAAGATGAAGCCTAGGGCTCATAGCATGGGTGTTTCTCATTTAATAGATCCTCCATGAAGTGTGGCTAATCAGCTGAATACTTTTACACCTGTTGGAATTGCGATAATTATTGTTGCAGATGTGAAGTATGCGCGAGTGTCTACGTCTATTCCAACAGTGAACATGTGGTGGGCTCATACGATAAACCCTAAAAGGCCGATGGCCATTATAGCTCAGACTATTCCTATATAACCAAATGGTTCTTTTTTACCTGAATAATAAGCTACAACATGGGAAATAATTCCGAACCCTGGAAGAATAAGAATATAAACTTCGGGGTGTCCGAAGAATCAGAATAGGTGTTGGTAAAGGATTGGGTCTCCTCCACCCGCCGGGTCAAAGAATGTGGTATTAAGGTTTCGGTCTGTTAGTAGTATTGTAATTCCGGCAGCTAAAACAGGTAGTGACAGAAGGAGTAATACAGCGGTTACAAGTACGGATCAGACGAATAGGGGTGTTTGATATTGGGAGATAGCTGGGGGTTTCATATTGATGGTTGTGGTAATAAAATTAATTGCACCTAAAATTGATGATACCCCTGCTAAATGGAGTGAGAAAATTGTTAGGTCTACTGATGCTCCTGCGTGGGCTAGGTTTCCTGCAAGAGGTGGATATACTGTTCACCCTGTTCCGGCCCCAGCTTCAACACCAGAGGAGGCTAATAGTAGCAGAAATGATGGGGGTAGTAGTCAGAAGCTTATGTTATTTATTCGTGGAAATGCTATGTCTGGGGCTCCAATTATTAATGGTACAAGTCAGTTCCCGAACCCTCCAATGAGGATTGGCATTACTATAAAGAAAATTATTACGAAGGCGTGGGCGGTAACGATGACGTTATAAATTTGATCATCGCCTAGAAGTGACCCGGGTTGGCTAAGTTCAGCCCGAATAAGAAGGCTTAAGGCGGTTCCTACTATTCCGGCTCAGGCACCAAATACAAGATAAAGGGTACCAATGTCTTTGTGGTTAGTAGAGAAGAATCAGCGCGTGATTGCCACAGGTAGGGTGGCCGAGAGTTTAGGCGGTGGGTTGTAGCCCCGAAGACAGAGGTTTAAGTCCTCTTCCTATCAGCCCCGTGGTGAAGAGCACATCAGATTGCAAATCTGAAGACGTAGACTAATACTCTGCCGGGGCTTTTCCCGCCTTATTGAGTTTAAGGCGGCGGGAAAAGTAGATGGATGCTCGCTGGTTTGAGCGCTTAGCTGTTAACTAAGAGTTTGTAGGATCGAGGCCTTCCCATCTAGTGAGGCCTTAGCTTAATTAAAGTATCTGATTTGCAATCAGGAGATGCAAGTTAATTTCTTGTAGGTCTTAATCAGGGACTAGAAGATTTTCACTTCTACTTACAGCTTTGAAGGCTTTTGGTCTAATATTATCCTAAGTCCCTAAGTGGCTAGTGCCATGATGGCTGGGGTTATTGGTAATAGTCCTAGGGCGGCCATGGTGAATAGGGCCAGGGGGAAAGAGGTTTGAGTTGTGTTAGTTCGCCAGGGGGTGGTTGAGTTGGTTGTGTTGGGGGAGATAGTCAGTGTTATTGCGTAACATAGTCGTAGGTAGAAGTATAGGCTAATTAGGGCGGTTAGGGCTATGGTTGTGGCTACGATGGGGAGTTCTTGTTTTGCTAGTTCTTGTAGAATTAATCATTTTGGTATGAACCCTGTGAGTGGCGGTAGGCCGCCTAGCGATAGTAGCACTAGGGCTGTTGTTGATGCCAGGATGGGGCTTTTTGATCAGGCTGTCGCTAGTGTGCTGATTTTTGTTGTTAGTGATGTTTTTATGGTTAGGAATGCTGCGGAGGTTATAATAATGTATGTTCCTAGTGCAACTAGTGTGAGTTGTGGGGCATACTGGATAACAATAATTATTCAGCCCATATGTGCGATTGAGGAGTAGGCTAGGATTTTTCGAATTTGGGTTTGATTTAATCCTCCTCATCCTCCGACTAATGTGGAGGTGATTCCTAGTAGTGTTAATAGCGATGGGTCAATGGTTTGTGCTGTTTGGACAATTAGTGCGAATGGGGCGAGTTTTTGTCAAGTAGATAAAATTAGTCCTGTTAATAGGTCTAATCCTTGTAATACTTCTGGTATTCAAAAGTGTATTGGTGCAAGTCCAATTTTAAGTGCTAAGGCAGTTATAAATATTGTGCTGGCGATGGGGTTTGATAGGTCATTAATGCTTCATTCTCCTGTTATTCAGGCATTTGTTGTGCTTGCGAATAGAATTATTGCTGCTGCGGTGGCTTGGGTTAAGAAATATTTCGTGGTTGCTTCTACTGCACGGGGGTGATGGTGTTGTGCTATTAGGGGGGTAATCGCTAGTGTATTAATCTCTAAGCCCATTCAAGCTAGTAGTCAGTGGGAGCTGGCGAAGGTAAGGGTGGTCCCTAGTCCTAGGCTAGATAGTAGGATTGCAAGTACGTATGGGTTCATTGGCGGAGGAGGGACTTTAACCGTCATGTTCGGGGTATGGGCCCGAAAGCTTTATTAGCTGACCCCGCCTTAGAAAGTGGTGTAGAGGAAGCACCGAGAGTTTTGATCTCTTGAGTATGGGTTCGATTCCCTTCTTTCTAGGAACTGAGGGGATTTTAACCCCTGTAAGTCACTCTATCAAAGTGGTCCTTGGGCGCTCGGGCACAGTTCCCTTACTATAGCTGTGGGGGGAGTCCCGCTAGTGCGATTGGTAGGGCAGTGTGTCATAGTACGAAGGCGAGTGTAAGGGGAAGGAAATTTTTCCATACAAGGTGTATTAGTTGGTCATATCGGAATCGTGGGTACGAGGCTCGCACTCATAAGAATATAACAGATAATAATGCAGCTTTGGTTATGAGGTTAATTGTTGTAAGCTCTGGGATGCTTGGGGTGTGTGAGGCTCCTAGGAATAGGACGGCTGAGAGGGTGTTTATTAGGAGGATGTTGGCGTATTCGGCCAGGAAGAAGAGTGCGAACGGACCCCCTGCATATTCTACGTTGAAGCCAGATACTAGCTCTGATTCCCCTTCTGTTAGGTCAAATGGTGCTCGGTTTGTTTCGGCCAGTGTAGAGATGTATCACATTGCGGCTAAGGGTCAAGCAGGGATTAGTAATCAAATGCTTTCTTGGGTAATGTTAAATGTTTGCAGGGTATATCCTCCAGAAAAAATGATTACAGATAGGAGAATTAGTCCTAGGCTAACTTCATAAGAAATTGTTTGGGCTACGGCCCGCAGGGCTCCAATTAGTGCATATTTTGAATTTGATGCTCATCCTGAGCCCAGGATTGAGTATACTGCAAGGCTTGATAGGGCTAGGATAAATAGGATTCCTAGGTTGAGATCAGTTACTGGGTGGGGCATGGGTATTGGTGCCCATAGGGTTATAGCTAGGGTTAGCGCAAGTATGGGGGTGGCCAAGAATAGAAATGGGGATGATGTGGATGGGCGTACGGGTTCTTTGATAAATAGTTTTACACCGTCTGCAATTGGTTGCAGTAGTCCGTATGGTCCTACCACGTTTGGTCCTTTTCGTAGTTGTATATACCCCAGTACTTTTCGTTCAAGGAGTGTTAGGAAGGCTACTGCTAGGAGCACGGGCACGATGTAGGCTAGGGGGTTAATTAGATGGGTTATTAGGATGTTTAACATAACTGGGAAGAGGATTTGAACCTCTGGTTAAAAGGGCTTAGGCCTTTCGCAATTTACCATGCTCTGCCACCCCAGTATGTCCTTATTTTGGCCAGCTTGGGTTTTGGCTCTCCCTTTACTTTATTTATTTGTTTTCATAAATTAGGGGTAGGGCGTGCTTTAAGCATGGGCCCTTCTTTTCCGATCCTTTCGTACTAGGAAAAGTAGCTTTACAGATAGAAACTGACCTGGATTGCTCCGGTCTGAACTCAGATCACGTAGGACTTTAATCGTTGAACAAACGAACCCTTAATAGCGGCTGCACCATTAGGATGTCCTGATCCAACATCGAGGTCGTAAACCCTCTCGTCGATATGGACTCTGGGAGAGGATTGCGCTGTTATCCCTAGGGTAACTTGGTTCGTTGATCGGCTTTGTCAGCCGGATCATATTTGGTCAGATGTTCTGTGGCTTAGAGATGTCTCTCTTGGTTTTAGGAGGTTTGTCCCAGTCCACTTGGAGGCTTTACTTTCCTCCGTGGTCGCCCCAACCGAAGGTAAAATTTCATTTTCCACAAAGTTTTTACTTTTTACTGAGTTGCTTTACGTGGTTGAGTTTTGTACCTTAAGCTCCAAAGGGTCTTCTCGTCTTGTATTGTTATACCCGTTTCTGCACGGGTAGATCAATTTCACTGACTAGAAAGGGGAGACAGTTAAGCCCTCGTTTAGCCATTCATACAGGTCTCTATTTAAAAGACAAGTGATTGCGCTACCTTTGCACGGTCAAAATACCGCGGCCGTTAAACTTGTAGTCACTGGGCAGGCTGGACCTCCTATACTTGGTTGTGTTGCAGGAGGCGATGTTTTTGGTAAACAGGCGAGGCTTGTGTTTGCCGAGTTCCTTCCTTTTCTTTTAGTCTTTCCTTTGGATGCACTCCAGTGTGGGGTTAACGATGGTTTAATTGTGGGTTTTTCTTGGTTTTTTTGTAACTCACATTGCTCTCTTGGATTGAGTTCGTTAGTTGCCAATGGTTGGTCCGGTTTGGCTTACACTTGTGCTTGGAGAAGGGCGGGCCTTCTTGTTACTCATTTTAGCATAATCTCTTCCATGGGGGCATGGGCTGGCCTAATAGTGTTTAGGGGAGTAAGATTTTTTATCAGAATAATAAACTTTTGTCTGTCTGAGCTTTAACGCTTTCTGTTTAGATGGCTGCTTTTAGGCCCACTAGAACAGTATGTTTTGTGTATTGTGATCTTTATCCTCCTGAGAAGGTTGTGTCCTTTGTTAAAGGGGCTGTACCCCCTTTAACTAACTCTCGTGTATTTCTCTTAGTGTCTTGTTTACATTCGTTTGATTTGAGGTGTAACGAGGCTGAACTTCTATCCATTTCTTAGGCAACCAGCTATCACCAGGTTCGGTAGGTCTGTCACTTCTACCCGGAGCTCTTCCCACTCTTTTGCCACAGAGACGGGTTAGCCCTATAATAGGCTGTCTCGGGGTAGCTCACCTGGTTTCGGGGTTTCAAACTAAAGGTCTCTTTGCTTGGGTGTACTGGCTAAATCATGATGCAAAAGGTACAAGGTTAAGTCTTTGCTTTTTAATGCTTATATGGGTTGTTTCATTTCTCTTTCAGCTTTCCCTTGCGGTACTGTTTCTATTGCTTTGTGGAACCTTTTCTGTCTCCCATACTAAGGTAAAAGAATGGTTTAAGTTTTGGTGTTGGGCTTATTTTGTTTTATTTATATTGTTTAGTTATTTGGTAGTTAAGCTAGCTGTTTGGCTCAGGGTGATCCAACTTGCATGGATGTCTTCTCGGTGTAAGTGAGATGCTTGACTAACTCAGCCACGCCCTGGGTTTGGTCCAAGTGCACCTTCCGGTACACTTACCGTGTTACGACTTGCCTCCCCTTGTCAGTGCTTTTGTATTAAGTATTTTTAATGCGTTTTGACAGGGGAGAGTGACGGGCGGTGTGTACGCGTCTCAGAGCCGGGTTCAAAGGGACACTCTATTTCCCTTTTACTACTAAATCCTCCTTCAAGCACTATTTCATGGTACATGTTCGTAATATTCTGTGGTAGAAAATGTAGCCCATTTCTTTCCATTTCATGCGCTACACCTCGACCTGACGTTCTGGGTTGTACCCATTTTGCTTACTTTTATGTCCTTCACAGGGTAAGCTGACGACGGCGGTATATAGGCTGGGGTGGCTAGAAGTGGTGAGGTTAAACGGGGGTTATCGGTTCTAGAACAGGCTCCTCTAGGGGGGTCTGAGACACCGTCAGGTCCTTTGGGTTTTAAGCTAATGCTCGTAGTACCCTGGCGGACATCTAATTGTAGTTGGATGTCTAAGTTTACGGCTGAGCATAGTGGGGTATCTAATCCCAGTTTGTTCCTCAGCTTTCGTGGGGTCAGGTTGGTATATTAAAGCTACTTTCGTATTAGGGCTTCGGACACCTAGAAGCGTATGACGGCCGAGGGGCCATTTGGCTTTATTTTGTCTGTCCTTAACCACCCTTTACGCCGTTTATAATATCAACTGGGGCCTCTCGTCTAACCGCGGTGGCTGGCACGAGTTTTACCGGCCCTTTTAACACTAACTGAGTCAAGTTTTCACTTATGGCTTAATGTTTATCACTGCTGAATTCCCTTGGGGGTGTGGCTTGGCTAGGCGTCTTGGGCTAATATTTGTGCCTGATGCCCGCTCCTCGTCCCCGGGCGGGGGATTAAGGGCATACTCACTGGGATGCGGATGCTTGCATGTGTAAGTTGAGTTAGAGCTGATAGTAAGGTCGGGACCATGCCTTTGTGCATGCGGAGTTTCTTAGGACTCATCTTAGCATCTTCAGTGCTATGCTTTGTATTAAGCTACGCTAGC